ACCAATTCAATAAATCCACTTCTAAAAAATTCCTCTATGATTTCGAATCGGCAAAGACTAAAGACAAGTAAAATAGGCTAGAAATACTAAGGCGCACTCTTTTTTGTTGACCTTTTTAGTTAAAAAGTATAAACGCTATCTATGTGAAATAGTCAGGCGACACCCAGATTTGAACTGGGGAAAAGGGATTTGCAGTCCCCCGCCTTACCGCTCGGCCATGCCGCCAAAACGATCCAAAAACCTAATGAAAATTTTTCATTTGCGAGGTGGATTACTAAACTTCTTGGTTTCTTGTGCTTGGACCTCGAATTCTTGAATCCCTTTTCTAAAAGAAAGCCCTTTCCCCCTTTTGATTAGATTGGATCCACCTCTTCGATTGATTGTATAGTATCTCAAAACACACAATGTCTAAAAACGTCCCCTCGCTTTTCTATTGAAAAAAGTACGGATTTTCTGTTACAAAAGCGCCAATTTCTGAGACATTTGAATTATTAACTATGGATTCCTAACTGCGGAGTCTTGGATTTGAATTTCAAATTGTCTTTGCCTAATACCATAAGAAAATACAAATTGTTATCGAACTAATCAGTATTGATTCTTTTAACTAAAAAAATCAATGTAGAAGAACATATATTATTCTCTCGAAACACCAAAACGGAAATTCTTACACAGAAAGTGAATCGGCTATCTTATTTATATATGTTGCCTATAGGAACTATAGATTTTTATAACATATATTGCCTATAGAGACTATAGATTGTTAGAACATATATTAGTCCCTCTAAACTCCAGAACGGAATCATAGAATTCTCAGTCAATTATCACACTTCAATTTTCATTGAATAAAAAATAGGTAAAAATGTCTCTCTTCTCTACAGATGATTTTTTGAACAATGGGTTGCCGGGGATTCGAACCAGGAACTAGTCAGATGGAGCCGACAATGTAACCAGTAAAATAAGTAACCATGGATGTTGAAAATTTGTGCTAGTTGTTCTAGATAGGGAATGACTAATGAAACTTGCTAATATAGAAAGTTTCTAATATAGCAACTATTAACGCACATGACGCATATTCTCTGAATTTCCGAAAAGGTGAATCATTCTATTGATATCACTAACCATTTTCAAAATCCCCTTAAGAGTAAAAAATGTTTAAATAAAAAAGGAGAAAAACAATGGAGTGGGACCAAGAAGTCGTTCGGGTGGTCTGGCTTGAGATGACTGATATGGATGTCGTAGAGATCCTATTTGAGAAGTTTTCATCCCGGGGGTAACGGCAATGGCCCGGTCTCGGGGAGTGTAGTGGAATTTGCCAAAGTGGAAGGAAAGAAATGGATCTCTAAAAATCAAGCTTTGAGTTTTAAAAATCCAGAGGCACGGGAAACGGCAAAAGAGTGTCTTTTCGACCAACTGCCACGCGCGCTACACGAAAGAACGGATGAACTTCGTTATGATACCGGGGTTGGGTTTTAGTCTGGCGCCTGGAAACGTTTCCTCTTCGAAGGTAAGGAAACTTTTCCGGACTCCGATTCCGACTCGGATTCCGACGTTCTCGAGGAAGAAGACGACTAACAAAACACAAGAAAAAACCCTCTCGAAAATATATTATTTATGTCGGTATTTTATTAGAATGTTTCATTATGATAAAATATCGATTAAATAACAGTTACAACTCGTAAATCGCGGTATGAGATCAAAAAAATCAGCATGAAAGGCGGGGGCGTTCCGTGGTAGATTGCCGGTAACATTTAGAGGTACCGGTATTGAAAGGTCCAAGCCCTTTCGCCCCACCACATACTCATTCCCTTGTACAAGGGGTTGTTATTCTATTCCACCTCTTAGAAAGAACTTACATCAATTGGATTCAAATTTCATGTTATTCCGGAATCGTAAATAGACGATCAATTCCATCATTGCTAGATCATCTATCTAATTCGATGAAGACTACGCCAATAATGTAATAGGATTTTTGATAAATGGGAAATTAAATAAAAATGCTCCGAGATAGAAATGAGGGAATGTTTACAATACCTGGGTTTCATCAGATCCAATTTGAAGGATTTTGCAGGTTCATCGATCAGGGTTTAACAGAAGAACTTTCTAACTTTCCAAAAATTGAAGATACAGATCAAAAAATTGAATTTCAATTATTTGTGGAAACATATCAATTGGTCGAACCGTTGATAAACGAAAGAGATGCTGTGTACGAATCACTTACATATTCTTCTGAATTCTATGTATCCGCGGGACTCATTTGGAAAACCAGTAGGGGTATGCAAGAACAAACAATTTGTATTGGAAACATTCCTCTAATGAATTCTATGGGAACTTTTCTAGTAAATGGAATATATCGAATTGTGATCAATCAAATATTGCAAAGTCCAGGTATTTATTACCGGTCAGAATTGGACCCTAACGGAATTTCGTCCTATAGCGGGACCATAATATCAGATTGGGGAGGAAGATCAGAATTAGAGATTGATAGAAAAGCAAGAATATG